ATGTTAACATCTATTTTGATTACAAGCCCTTTAGAACAATTTGAGATTGTTACTTTAATACCTTTAACATTTTTTGGCTTAAATATTTCAATAACAAATTCAGTATTATTTATGATGTTTTCTTTTTTGGTAGCAATATTTTGAATTAGTTTAAGTTTTTATGAAAATACTATGATACCTAATAATTGGCAGTTGTTAAATGAAATGGTATACAATGTAACATCGGGTATGGTCCAGGATAATTTAGGTTCTAAAGGCGAAGCGTATTTTCCGTTTATTTTTGCGCTGCATTTATTTCTTTTATTTTGTAATTTAATAGGAATGGTTCCATATAGTTTTACAGTGACAAGCCATATTACCTTTACATTCGGTTTAGCTTTATCAATTTTTATAGGTATAAATATTATAGGTATACAAGTTCATGGATTCAAATTTTTTGCATTGTTTTTACCTAGAGGTGTACCTTTACCAATCATACCTTTATTAATTACAATTGAATTTCTTTCGTATATAGTTAAAGTTTTTACTTTATCCATAAGACTATTTGCAAATATGACTTCAGGTCATACATTGTTAAAGATTATTGCTGGTTTTGCATGAACTATGTTATCAGCAGGAGGTCTATTGGCTGTATTTCATTTGATACCTTTGGGGCTTTTATTAGCGCTTATAGGGCTTGAATTAGCTATAGCTGGCTTACAAGCGTATGTTTTTACATTATTGACATGTATTTATTTAAACGATGTTTTAGAATTTCATTAACACCTAAGTAAAGAATGCCCCAATTAGATCGTATTATTGTCTTTTCACAAATTTTTTGATTGGTTTTAATTTTCTCAATATTTTATGCTATTTTAATACATTATTTTTTACCGAAATTTATAAAATCCTTAAAAATTCGTAAGCAAGTTATTGATTTGAATACTAAGGAAATATTAAAAAAGGCGGAAGGAACCTTAGATAAACAAAATATGTTAACAAAAGTATTAGTTAAAAATCTTGAAATAACTTCGGATTTCCTGGTTAGTTATTTTGGTCAATTGGTTAAAAATAAAAAGGTCGTGGATACTTTAGTGATTGATCAAAAAATTGGACTTGTGATTTTGAATACAATAAAATTTTGTGATTTTAAATTACTAAATTCAGTATTTGTTTATCCTAAGTCATTGAAATTTAAATATTAATTGAAAAAACGGTATGTATTTACTTATTTTATGGTTGCCTTTGTTAGGATCTATTTTTTCAGGATTCTTAGGACGTTATTTAGGCCATAAAGGATCTAGTATCATTTCGGTCATATGTGTTTTTTTATCGATGTTTTTGTCTCTTATTGCATTTTATGAAGTAGGTTTTATGGGGTTAAACTATTGTATTATGCTCAGTCCATGAATTGAAGTAGGAATTTTAAGAATTTCTTGAAGTTTTTTATTTGATAGTCTTACCGTTACGATGTTGGTTGTTATAACGGTTATATCTAGTTTGGTACATTTGTATTCTTTAGAATATATGCAAAATGATCCGCACTTGCCCCGCTTCATGTCTTTTCTAGAAATTTTTACTTTTTTTATGCTGGTTTTGGTTACTGCAGATAATCTTGTGCAAATGTTTGTTGGTTGAGAAGGAGTAGGATTAGCTTCATATTTATTAATTAACTTTTGATTTACCCGATTGGCTGCGAATCAATCTGCTATTAAGGCCTTAGTAGTAAATAGAATAGGAGATTTTGGACTAAGCTTAGGCATATTGACGGTTTTTTATATTTTTCAGTCAGTAGATTATTTTATTATTTTTTCATTATCACCATTATTTAGTAATTACTGTTTAAACTTTGGAGGAGTTAATATTTCAGGTTTAACATTGATAGGTGTTTTTTTATTTATAGGGGCTGTTGGTAAATCAGCCCAATTAGGACTACATACATGATTACCTGATGCTATGGAAGGGCCTACACCAGTTTCTGCATTGATTCATGCGGCAACTATGGTAACTGCTGGGGTTTTTTTATTAATCCGGTTTTCTCCATTGATTGAATTTTCATCTACTGTTTTAAATATTTTAGTATTATTTGGATCTCTTACGGCTTTTTTTGCAGGGATGTCAGGTATTTTTCAAAATGACTTAAAAAGGGTTATTGCTTATTCGACTTGTAGTCAGTTAGGCTATATGGTATTTGCCTGCGGAATTTCATGTTATAATGTAAGTATGTTTCATTTAGCAAATCATGCTTTTTTTAAAGCGTTATTATTTTTGAGTGCTGGTTCAGTTATACATGCGTTAGCAAATGAGCAAGATATGCGTAGAATGGGATCGCTTATTAAATTTTTGCCCTTAACATATTCTTTGATGTTAATAGGATCTCTTGCTTTATCAGGCTTTCCTTTTTTAACAGGATTTTACTCTAAAGATTTTATTTTAGAATTAGCGCAAGTTATGTTAAATAGGAATATACATTCTATAGAAGGGTCATTTGCATGTTGATTGGGAAATTTATCAGTTTTTTTCACATCGTTTTATTCTTTCCGTTTAATTTATTTAACATTTATAAATTCTGTAAATACAACTAGAAAAAATATTTCGGAAAGTCATGAGCCTTCTTTATTAATGTTAATTCCATTAATTGTATTAGGTTTTGGTAGTATTTTTATAGGTTACTTAGGAAAGGATTTATTTATAGGGTTGGGTACAGACTTTTGAAAATCTTCAATTATTATTTTGCCGTCAAATTCCTATTTTCTGGAGGCTGAGTGGTTAAATATAAATTTAAAGTGATTACCTTTTGTATTAAGTACATTAGGGGTTGGTTTGGCTACTATTATTAATGTTACGAAAACCCATATATATTTGTATAATACTTTTTACCGTAATGTATGTTTTTTAATTAATAAAAAATGATATTGAGATGTTTTATATAATAGATTTTTTGTTTATCCTATATTAAATTTTGGTTATTTAGTCTCTTTCAAAAACTTAGACAGAGGATTTATTGAATTAATGGGTCCTTACGGTTTTTCTAAAATAGTGCCAATTTGATCGTATACTTTTTCTAAATTACAAACTGGTCAGTTAAATCATTATTTATTTTTTATTGTTTTAGGGACTTGCTTATTTTTTTTAGTTATTTTTAATCAGATCCAATTATTAATTTTTTATTCAGTTCTTATTTTTTTCATATAATGAATAGTTTAAATTAGTTAGGGTCTATAGCTTAAAGGTTAGAGCGTACGCGTGTGACATGATTAGTATTTTATAATTAATTATTATTTAATACCCGTATATGTGAAAAAATAGATACGAATTAATTTTTTATGTAAGTGAAAATCTTATTATTTAAAGCTTGAGTATAAAATTTAATTTATGATTAATTATCAAAGCTAAATTAAATTACTAAATTTATTGGGTACGTATAGAAATTTATTGAAAACATCATAACTCTAAAGTGTACATAATGATATCAAACTTAATAGCGTGCATTAAGTTTAAGCTTGATATAAAGTGGTGTAAAGTAGGACTCTACGGATTTAAAATATAAAAAATTGAAACATGTAAAAAAGGAACTTTACTTAAGCCAATGCTTTTTTGTAATGGAAAAGATATGCAGATTGTATTTTATGTTATTGGTAGATTTTATTACTAATAAAGAAGCTGTATGATAAGAAATTATCATGTACAGTTTTAAGCAAAGATATTTTAATTATTTAAAAGTTAATATATCGATTGTAACTTGATAAGCGTAAAGTTGGTTGTTCGAATCAATCTAGACCCAATTTAATAGTAAATTTTATGTTAAGCTTAGAATTTGTAAATCCTTTGATTTTAGTGTGTATTACCCCTATTTTCGGGGTCTTGGTACTTTTTATTATTCCTGCAACAAATGAATATTTATGTAAATTAGTGGCGTTAAACACAGTGTGTTTAACCTTTTTATTTTCTTTAATTTTATGAATACAATTTGATAATACGACGGCTTTGTTTCAATTTAGTAGTACGTATAATTGAGTTCCTTCTTTTAATTTGTATTATACTATTGGGATAGATGGTATTTCGTTATTTTTTATATTATTAACAACATTATTAACAATATTCTGTATTTTAGTTAGTTGAGGATCTGTGCAAAATTTAGTTAAAGAATATTTAATTTGTTTTTTGTTATTAGAATTTTTCTTAATTCAAGTATTTTGTGTTTTAGATCTATTATGATTTTATATATTTTTTGAGAGTGTTTTAATCCCTATGTTTTTAATAGTAGGTATATGAGGCTCGCGGGAACGTAAAATTAGGGCTGCATATCAATTTTTTTTGTATACTTTAATTGGATCATTATTAATGTTGTTAGCATTATTAACGATTTATTTTGAAGTTGGTACCACAGATTTGCAAATTTTATGATATTATAATTTCACGGAATTAAAGCAAATTATTTTTTGACTAGCTTTTTTTTCAAGTTTTGCTGTAAAAATCCCTATGATTCCGTTCCATATTTGATTACCTGAAGCACATGCTGAAGCTCCTACAGCAGGATCTGTGATTTTAGCAGGAGTATTATTGAAAATGGGTGGTTACGGTTTCTTACGCTTTTCAATACCAATGTTTCCAGAGGCATCAATTTATTTTACGCCATTAATTTTTACTTTAAGTATTATTGCTATTTTGTATGCATCGCTAACTACGTTAAGGCAAGTAGATTTAAAAAAAATAATAGCTTATTCTTCGGTTTCTCATATGGGATTTGTAACGATTGGTATTTTTTCTTTAAATTTACAGGGTATTGAAGGTAGTATATTATTAATGTTAAGTCATGGATTAGTATCGAGTGCGTTGTTTTTATGTGTTGGAGTTTTGTATGATCGTTATAAAACTCGAATATTAAAGTATTATGGCGGTTTGATGCAGGTAATGCCAATTTTTGGTATTTTTTTTTTATTTTTTACTTTTGCAAACTTAGGATTTCCTGGGACAAGCAGTTTTATTGGAGAGTTACTAGTACTCGTAGGTATATTTCAAATTAATCGTATTTTAGCCTTTTTTGCAGCTATTGGAATGATTTTAGGTGCAGCGTATTCTATTTGACTTTTTAATCGTATAAATTTTGGAGGTTTAAAAATCCAATATTTTACTTCTTTTCAGGATGTTTCGAGGCGAGAGTTTTGAATTTTATTACCTTTAACGTTTTTAGTATTGTGATTAGGTATTTATCCAATTTTATTTTTGGGAGAGCTCCATTTTTCAGTACTTAGTTTAATAGGACAGTTATTATAACTTCAGCTATAAATATGTTTGATATTACTTGAATTTTGACGCGTTTAGGAGGCATTCTTTTTTTTAGTGGAATTTTATTAGATATAGAAATAATTGTGTTAATAATTGGTCTAGCACTTTTACATATAAATTTAGGGTTAAAAACAATATTGATTGACTATATTCATATTAAAAAAATTAAGATAACTTTATTGTTTTTAATACGTATTTCTAGTATTGAGATTAGTAGATGTCTTATAGAGCTTTTGTTATAACTTTAAAATAAAATTTAATTAATGTATAATTTTTTATATAACCTCTATTCTATATTAACAGAAACTTACATTATTTGTAGTATTTGTTTGTTGCTTATGTATGGCGTTTTTTTAAGTACGTATTCAACCTTGGGTTACCCTTTATTAAGTCAAAATTTTACTTTATTAGTTTTACAAATATTAATTTTTAGTTTTCTTTTAATATTTTTACAAGTTCCTTTAAGTATTATAAGTTGAAACAATTTTTTAATTAATGATTCTTTTACTTATTATGCTAAATTAATCATAATTTTAACAACTATAGGTTGATTTCTTTTATCTTTTGAATATTTATTATACGAAAAATTAAATTATTTCGAGTTTTGAATTCTAATTTTATTAGCAATAGTCGCAATGCTATTTATTTTGCAATCTTATGATTTATTAACTATTTATTTAGCAATAGAATTTCAAAGCTTAATATTTTATATTTTGGCAAGTATAAATAGAACTTCCGAATTTTCAACTGAAGCAGGATTAAAATATTTTATATTGGGAGCCTTTTCTTCGGCGTTTTTACTTTGTGGTTCATCAATTGTTTACGGCCTTACAGGTTTAACGAATTTGAATGATTTAGCACTGTTTTTTTCAGGATTTTTAGTTGGTGAAAACTTTTTTTCATATAATTTAATTATAGGTTTTATTTTTATTTTAGTAGCTCTTTTATTTAAATTAAGTGCAGCCCCATTTCATGTATGATCACCTGATGTTTATGAAGGAGCCCCTTTTATTATAACGGCTTTTTTTTCAATTTTACCAAAACTTGCAATTATAGGGTTATTGTTTAGATTTTTATTGTATACTTTTTATGATTTAATTCCATTTTGGCAAGATATTATTTTACTGTCAACGTTTTTATCAATTTTAATAGGTACTTTTGGAGCGTTTGCTCAACAAAAATGAAAGCGTTTTCTTGCGTACAGTTCTATCAATCATGTAGGTTTTCTTTTACTAGCTACATTAAGTGGGGATTTTGAAAGTATTTCTAGTGCTGTTTTTTACTTACTTGTTTATATAATTACGATGTTAGGGATGTTTGCCTTTATTATTAATACTAAAATTTATAAATACCCAACATTTTATCAAATGCGCTATTTAATTGATATTGATGGTTTGGTTAGGCATAATCCATTTTTAGCTGGGGCTGTAGTTGTTTTCCTATTTTCAATGGCAGGTATTCCTCCTACGGCAGGTTTTTTTTCTAAATTATTTGTTTTGTTAACTGCTTTACAAGTTAATTCGTTTGGTATAAGTTTATTTGCAGTTGGCGTAAGTTGTGTAGCTTGTTTTTATTATATTAGATTAGTAAAAAGTATATATTTTGGATCCTTATTGAGTCATTGAAAAGTACTTAAACCTATGAGTAAATTAAGCTCTTTAATTTTAGGATTTTCTTTATTAAGTATTTTATTTGTTTTTATGGATATAGAGCTAATTTCAATAATTTCATTAGCAATGTCTACACCTTTTTTATATTAAATATAAATATGTTTTTAATAAGTATAATTTTAAAAATAATAATAATAATATTACCTTTATTAATAGCAATAGCATATATGACTTTAGCTGAGCGTAAAGTGATGGCGGCTATGCAACGTCGTAAAGGACCAAATATAGTTGGAGTTTTTGGTTTACTGCAACCTCTTGCAGATGGATTAAAGTTATTCGTTAAAGAAACCGTTTTACCATCTAGCGCGAATTTAAGCATGTTTATGTTAGCGCCTATATTAACATTTTTATTAGCTTTAGTTGCATGATGTGTATTGCCCTTTGGTGAGGGTATGGTTTACTCAGATATAAATATGGGTATGTTATATTTATTAGCTATTTCTTCTTTAGGAGTTTATGGTATTATAATTTCTGGATGGTCAAGTAATTCTAAATATGCTTTTTTAGGGGCTCTACGTTCAGCTGCACAAATGGTTTCTTATGAAGTTTCTATTGGGTTGATTTTAATTAACGTTTTATTATGTTCAGGATCCTTGAACCTTACAGAAATAGTATTAGCCCAACAAAAAATATGATATGCTATTCCATTATTACCAGCTTTAGTTATGTTTTATATTTCTATATTAGCAGAAACAAATAGAGCTCCATTTGACTTGCCAGAGGCTGAAGCTGAGTTAGTTGCTGGGTATAATGTAGAATATTCTGCTATGGGATTCGCATTATTTTTTTTAGGAGAATATGCGAATATGATATTGATGTGTGGTCTAACTACAATTTTGTTTTTAGGTGGATGGTTACCTATTTTTAATTTGGTAGTATTTTATTGAATTCCATCAACTATTTGATTTGGTTTAAAAACAACTTTATTGCTTTTTGGTTTTATTTGGGTACGTTCTGCATTTCCTAGATACCGTTATGATCAATTAATGCGGTTAGGCTGGAAAATTTTTTTACCTTTATCTTTAGGATGAGTATTATTTACAGCTGGAATTTTATTGAGTTTTAATTGATTACCATAAAAGATTAACTATGAAACTAATTTTTACTGAATATTCAATAATTTTAATATTTTTATGTATTTCCTTTTTTTTGTCTATACTTATTTTTGGATTGTCTTATTTTTTAATTCCGAGGAAAGAAGATCAAGAAAAAGTTAGTGCATATGAATGTGGGTTTAATCCTTTTGATGATGCTAGGGCAACTTTTGATATTAGATTTTATTTAGTTGCTATTTTGTTTTTGATTTTTGATTTAGAAATTAGCTTTCTTTTTCCATGATCTTTAACTTTAGGAAATCTTTCCCTATTTGGGTTTTGGAGTATGATTGTTTTTTTACTGATATTGACGATAGGATTTATTTATGAATGATATAAAGGAGCTTTAGAATGAGAATAATTTAATTCAATTTTTTTAACTAAAAAAGTAGATGTTAAATATATGATCCCATATCGAACTCAATTGTATATCTATCTTTGCTAAAACTACTATTTTTATATGGAATTCTTAGACAGTTAAAAAATGTGTATAAAAAACTTAAAATCTGTTAAATTAAATATATTATTTACATCTAATAATATTTTATGTACGGTTACAAATATTAGAGGGAAAGTATTGTTTTGAACTTCGGCAGGATCAAAAAAATCTCGAGGTATGAAAAAAGTAACATTAACAACAATAATTTCAATTTTGGGATTAATTTCAAAGTATTTAAATAAATCCAAAATTGGAAATATTCATTTAAATTTAAATGGATTTGATAAAAATAAAAAAATTGTGTTAAAATATTTTAAGCATTCTTTTTTCAATATTTTATCAATTACAAATAATTCCATGTTATCTCACAATGGTTGTAAAAATTTTAAAAAACGATATATATAATGACGGAATAGTTCAATTGGTGAGAACGTTGGAATCATAATCCAAAAGTTATAGGTTCAAATCCTATTTCCGTTAAGAGGCTAGATAGCATAGTGGTTTATGCAAAAGATTGCAAATCTTTTTTACATCGGTTCGAATCCGGTTCTAGCTTTTACGAGAGGCTTATAATTAAAATTTTTTGAAGATGAACGTAACTTTACAAAGTGCAAAAATGATAGGTGCTGGTTTAGCAACTATTGGTTTAACTGGTGTCGGTGCTGGTGTGGGTATTGTGTTTGGATCATTAGTAATGGCTTATGCACGTAATCCGTCATTAAAACAACAATTGTTTGGTTATACTATTTTAGGATTCGCATTAACTGAAGCTGTAGCGTTATTTGCATTAATGATGGCTTTTTTAATATTATTTACTTAATAGTTTAAATAGAAAAAATTGTAGGGTATAACGTAATTGGTTAACGTATTTGCTTTGGGAGTAAAAAATTGTAGGTTCAAGTCCTACTACCCTAATTAAAAAGGGTGAATGGCTGAGTGGTTTAAAGCATCAATTTTGAAAATTGACATAAGAATTAAACTTATCGTGGGTTCAAATCCTACTTCACCCGATATGAGTCTGGATAGCTCAGTGGTTAGAGCATAGGGTTGAAAACCCTTGAGCCATGGGTTCGAATCCCATTCTGGACAGAATAGTATAATTTTTATCTAACAAAAAAATATATATTTTATGTATAACCGTCCTTTGTCACCACATATTACAATTTATGCAGTGCAAATATCATCTTTAGCTTCTATTTGACATAGAGTTTCTGGTATTTTATTAACTTCATTTGTTGTATTTTATTCTATTTATGTACAATTAATAATACATAGTAATTATAATAAATATTTGTGTCACTTTTATCTTTTAAATGATCTTTGATTCTTTTTTTATGAAATTTTAGTTATAATATTTTTATTTAGCCTTTTTTATCATGGCTTGAATGGATTGAAGCAAATTATTTGGGATTTTGGGATTTTTTTGAATCAAAAGTTTTTATTCTTATTTTTTTTAATGATAAGTTTTATTATTTGTGTGGTTATTTTATTATTAATTTTTTAATTGAAAAATGTTTTTACATAGAAGTTCAAATAAAATAAATTTGTTTTACTTTAAAAAAGATTTACAAAAATATTTGCAAGTATATAGATGAAATCCTCTTTTGAATAAAAAGCCTTGATTTAATATTTATCCAATTTCTTTAAAAACTTGTGGGCCTATGATTTTAGATGCTTTAATTCAAGCAAAAGATTTGCAAGATTCCACTTTGACTTTTAGACGTTCTTGTAGAGAAGGTATATGTGGAAGTTGTTCCATGAATATAAATGGGGTTAATACTTTAGCATGTTTAAAATCTTTGGATACAAATGAAAGGTTTATAACTATTTATCCTTTACCCCATATGTATATAATAAAAGATTTAGTGCCTGATTTAACACATTTTTATGCCCAATATAAGATGATTAAACCTTGATTACAAAGCAATAATCTTTCTATTAAAGAAGAGTATTTACAATCGAAATATGATCGTGCTGAGCTAGATGGCTTGTATGAGTGTATTTTGTGTGCTTGTTGCTCGGCTAGTTGTCCTAGTTATTGGTGGAATCATGATAAATATTTAGGACCGGCAATTTTACTGCAAGCATATAGGTGAATTTTGGATTCTAGAGATTTAAGTACTCAGCAGCGCCTAAAGTTTTTAGATCATCGAATGCGTTTATTTAGATGTCATACAATTATGAATTGTAGTAAAACTTGTCCCAAAGCTTTAAATCCGGGTAAAGCGATATCAGCTATAAAATATAAAGTTTCTATATTGTAAGGCGAAAGATGGGATTCGAACCCATGACTTTTAGATTCACAATCTACTACTCAACCATACCGAGTTCCTTTCGCCTAAATTCATAGCGAAAATAGCTCAATAGGTAGAGTATGATCTTGCCAAGATTGTGGTTGAGGGTTCGAATCCCTTTTTTCGCTTTTTTAATTAGTAAGATATGCAAGTAGATATTTTTTTATTTATTACATTTTCAATTTTTGCTTTAATTGCATCCATTATGGTTATAAGTTCATCCAATGCAGTACATTCAGTATTATTTTTGATTTTAGTCTTTTGTAATATCGCTGGATTATTATTATTGTTTGGTGCAGAATTTTTATCTTTTATGTTATTAATTGTCTATGTTGGAGCAATCGCTGTATTATTTTTATTTGTTGTAATGATGTTAAATATAAAAAAAATGTCTGCGAAACAAGGTTTTTTTTCAATTGTTCCTATAGGTTTAACCATATTTTTTATTTTATTTACTCAACTTTCGGATGTTTTTAATGTTTTTAATATTTTCCATTTAAAACAAGATAATCTTATTTGAATTTCTTGAATTGTAGAAAATCAGAATATGACTAATATTCAAGTAGTAGGTAATGTTCTATATACAAAATATTGTTTTCTATTTATTCTATCAGGCCTAATCTTATTAGTAGCTATGATTGGAGCAATTGTACTTACTATGCATCAACGAACAGATGTACGAAAACAAAAAATAGAAGTACAATTAAACCGAGCTTTCGAGGGGTCTTTAAAGTTTATTGATTTAAGAAAATAAAGGTAAAAAAACGGATATGATGAAATTGGTAGACATGTTAGATTTAGGTTCTAATGATAAATTAAGTCGTGAGGGTTCAAATCCCTCTATCCGTAGATTTAAATTATGGATATGTTTTTATTTTAAACATATCCATAATTTAAACATTATTAAAAATTGAGTAAAAACTTTTCTATTTTACCTAAAGCTGGTAAAATACATAAAAAATATATAAAATAATAAATACTTGCAATTTGTCCTATTAAAACAAAAGGTTCTTCTACAGGCATTCCACCAATCCACCCTAAAATCAAACAACACCCAAGCATAGTCCAATATAAAAATCTATAAACAGGTCTAAATCTAGAACTTCGCACTGAAGTGCTATGAATTCAAGGTAGTAATGCTAAAACCAATATAGCTGAAATCATTGCAACAACTCCACCTAATTTGTGTGGAATACTTCTTAAAATAGCATAAAACGGTAAAAAATACCACTCAGGTACAATATGTGCAGGAGTAACCATAGGATTAGCTTCTATATAATTATCTGAATGACCTAAAATATTTGGTGAAAAATAAATAAAGAAAGAAAAGAAAAGTATAAATACTAATAATCCCAATAAGTCTTTATAAATAAAATACGGGAACATACTTACCTTATCAACATTAGAATCGATACCCAAAGGGTTACCTGAACCATCTTGGTGTAAAATAGCTAAATGAATTAAAGACGAAGCAGCAATAATAAAAGGTAGTAAATAATGTAAACTAAAAAATCGGTTTAATGTAGCATTATCCACAGAAAACCCACCTCATAATCAAGTAACAATAGAATCACCTATTAAGGGTACCGCAGAAACTAAATTTGTAATTACAGTAGCTCCCCATAAACTCATCTGTCCTCAAGGCAAGACATAACCTATAAATGCTGTTATTATCATTAACAAAAAAATAATAACCCCAATAACTCATACTCAATGACGTGGTTTAGTATATGAACTAAAATACAAGCCTCTAAAAATATGTATATATACAACAATAAAAAACATCGACGCGCCATTAGAATGTATATAACGTAAAAGTCATCCATAATTCACATCTCGCATTATGTGTTCTACACTCGCAAATGCTAATTCTACATGTGGTGTATAATGCATAGCTAGAAAAATACCTGTTATTATTTGTATAATTAAACATATAGATGCTAAAAATCCAAAATTCCAAGCATAATGTATATTAATTGGTGTTGGATAATCAATCAAATGATTATTTACTATTGAAATAAGTGGACGTTTCAGTAAACGCATTTAATAATATAATTTAAGTAAAGGGTTTTTTATATTTTTTTATACTCGCTACTGGACTTGAACCAGTAACTCTTAAATTGAGAATAAATTTTAAATCTATCGTGTTTACCAAATTTCACCAAGCGAGTACAAAATCAAAAAATTCAACCTGGTGTAAAAGGACTCGAACCTTTACATGATAGCATCAAAAGCTAATGCCTTACCAATTTGGCTATACACCATTAAATTAAAGAGCGGGTAACGGGATTCGAACCCGTAAAATTTAGTGTGGAAAACTAATGAAGTTACCTATTTCTCTATACCCGCTTTTAAATAATTATATAGTTTCAATATATTCCCTTAATGCAATTTTATAATTACATTGAAAAGTTGCTATTTTTATTTTAGTTGAATAAAAATATTTTAAGAATGTGATTTTTTCAAGTTTTTTAACTAATATTAAACTAATCACTTTACTTGTTTGCTCTTCTAAACGCTTTATAAAAGAAAGTTTTTTAGAATAGATTTTTTGTAACTTTCTATTTTGAATTACTGGTACCTGCCCAATCATTTTAGAGCTTAATATAATAAATTGTTTTTCTAATACCCCAAAATTAGTTATTAATATAGGATAAAGTTTTTGCCACTTCAAATTTATAATTAATGAACCTACAATTGATTTAAAAGATTCTGAAAACTTTGTTTCAATTTCTTTTTTTTGTGCTTCGAAATCTGCATCTAATAAATCTTTAAGTTTAGTAAAGCCAAGTCAACAAAAAGTAACAAAACATAAAAGGATTAAAGTTTCTTCATTTAATAATATAAGATTTTTAGAAATTAAAATTAATGATAATATAACAACAATACTAAAATTTAACATATTTAAATCCCGCCTCATCAATAAATAGATACGAATAAAAATAACCAAACAACATCTACAAAATGCCAATACCAAGCCGAAGATTCAAATCCAAAATGATGTTCTTGGGTTAATTGATATTGTAACAAACGTAGTAAACAAATAAATAATGAAATTGTCCCTATTAAAACATGAAAACCGTGAAATCCAGTTGCCATATAAAATGTAGAACCATATATACCATCTGATAATCTAAAATCTGCCATATTATACTCGTACGCTTGCAAAGAAGTAAAAATCACAGCTAAAATAATAGTTAATATTAAACTTAAAATAGCTTGACTTCTAAAATTCGCAACTATAGCATGGTGGCATCACGTAACGGTGCACCCAGAAAGTAATAAAATTAAAGTGTTTAAAAAAGGGATTTCTCACGGGTTTAAAACACTTATTCCTTTAGGTGGCCAAGTTAAGCCTATTTCTACTGTAGGAGCTAAACTACTATGAAAAAATGCCCAAAAAAAAGCAAAAAAGAATAGAACTTCTGATACAATAAAAAGAATTACACCATAACGTAATCCTTGTTGTACAATTCCTGTATGATGACCTTCTAATGTCGATTCTCTTATAACATCTCTCCATCATACAAACATTGTCATAAATAACATAAAAAACCCACATAATAAAACAATACCTCCTTGTTTATACGCATGCATATACATTACACCACCTATTGCGCATGAAAACGCTGATAACGATGCTACAAATGGTCAAGGGCTGGGATCTACTAAATGAAAGGGATGCCTTTGTACAGACTTTGCTATTTTTGATAAGTAAACCATAATTTTATTTTAAAAATTTTTTGAAAAACTGATTTAAGAATTCAGTTACTTTTTTCATTATTGTAAAATCTGACGCAAAAAGTATAAAAAAAATTAAAAGCAATACGATTATTTGTACTAAAGAGAACCGCATTATTCTATTCGTTTAATTTATTCGATATTCAAGAGATATAATTTGATAAATTTACGGCTTCAATAACAATTGGCATAAACCCATGGTTTATACCACATATTTCACTACACTGCCCATAATAAACGCCTTCTCTTTTAATAAACAAAGATGTTTGATTTAAACGACCTGGCACAGCATCACATTTTATCCCTAATGAGGGGATTGCTCAACTATGAAGTACATCTGCTGCAGAAACAATTACACGTATATGAGTATTCACAGGCACTACCATTCGGCTATCAACTTCTAATAATCTTAGTTGTCCTACATTTAAATCTTCTTCAGGTATCATATAACTATCATACATAATAGATTCTCCTTCTGAATTTAAATAATCAGAATATTCATAACTTCAATATCATTGATGACCTAATGTTTTTATAGTTATAGCTGGCGATATAATTTCGTCCATGGCATATAAAAGTGAAAATGAAGGAATTGCTATAATTAATAAAATACATGCTGGCGTCACTGTCCAAATAACTTCAATTAAAGTTCCATGCACTAATGACGACGGTGTATGGTTTTTCATATTTTCAAAATGCCATAATGTACGAATTAACATTCAAGAAACAAATATAAAAATAACACAAATAAAATACATTAAATCATGATGTAAATTTATAATCCCTTCCATAATAGGAGTTGCAGGATCTTGAAAGCCTAATTGTCAATTTTCTGGAGCATCGTTAAACACGTAGGAACTTGATATAACCATTAAAAAAAGAAAATTAATAAATTTTAAAGTATTCAACATTTTATTCCGCTGTTTCACAAATTAATGGCATTTCCTCAAATGTATGATATGCCGGGGGGGAAGTTATAACCCATTCTAAAGTTGAATTTCCCATAATACTTGAGTGTTCAAAATTTCATGGGGCATTTACACAAGGGTTTTTTGATGTTAATGAAACAAAAACTAAATAAAAAAAGAATAATGTGCTAAATAAAGCAACATAAGAACCGTAGGAAGCTACTAAATTTCAACCTGCATAAGCATCTGGATAATCAGGAATCCTCCTGGGCATTCCAGCTAACCCTAAAAAATGCATTGGCATAAATGTAAGATTCACACCAATAAAAGTCGATCAAAAGTGAATTTTACCTAATAATTCTGGATATTGTACCCCAGTAATTTTACCAAATCAATAATAAAAACCAGCAAAAATAGCAAAAACAGCGCCCATAGATAACACGTAATGAAAATGTGCTACTACATAATAAGTGTCATGTAAACTAATATCTAAACCTGAATTTGCCAAAACAATTCCGGTTAAACCTCCTATTGTAAATAAAAAAATAAAACCCGTTGCAAAAAGCATGGGGGTCTTAAAATATAATGACCCTTCCCACATGGTAGCAATTCAACTAAATATTTTAATTCCTGTAGGAACTGCAATAATCATCGTAGCGGCAGTAAAATAAGCTCGAGTATCTACATCAAGACCTACAGTATACATATGATGCGCTCATACAATAAAACCTAACACCCCAATAGAAACCATAGCATAAACCATTCCAATATAGCCAAAAACTGGTTTTCTTGAAAAAGTTGCTACTATATGACTTACCATACCAAAACCTGGAAGAATTAAAATATAAACTTCAGGATGCCCGAAGAATCAAAATAGATGTTGATACAAAATAGGATCTCCACCACCAGCAGGATCAAAAAATGCTGTATTAAAATTACGATCAGTTAAAAGCATCGTAATAGCTCCTGCTAAAACTGGAACAGCTAATAATAATAAAAATGCTGTAATCAAAATAGACCACACAAATAATGGCATACGGTACATACTTTGTCCAGGATTACGCATATTTAGAATTGTCGAAATAAAATTTATCGCTCCTAAAATTGATGAAGCTCCTGATATATGTAAACTGAATATTGCAAGATCTACGGCACCTCCAGAATGGCTTTGAATTGAACTCAATGGAGGATAAATTGTTCATCCTGTCCCTACACCAACTTCGACAATCGCCGACGCTAAAAGTAAACAAAGCGAGGGTGGTAATAATCAAAATGATATATTATTTAAACGTGGAAAAGCCATATCAGGACTTCCGATCATAATAGGTACTAATCAGTTTCCGAACCCCCCTATCATTACAGGCATTACCATAAAAAAAATCATCAAAAACGCATGCGCTGTTATTAAAACATTATAAATTTGATGATTCCCTAATAATAATTGATTTCCTGGTTGTGCTAACTCCATTCGAATTAGCATTGACATACAGCCACCTAAAACACCAGAAAAAGCTCCAAAAATTAAATATAAAGTTCCTATATCCTTATGATTCGTTGAAAAAATTCAACGTGAAACTCATTGTATAATTGAAAATTGCATTGTCTTATAATAATAAATATTATTTAACTTTGTTAATCGAATATTTAACAAACGAGAGAGACGGGACTTGAACCCGCAACTTTTAACGCGACAGACTAACACTCAACCTTTGAGTTTCTCTCCCTTTGATTCAAACTATTCAACAAAATTATTTTGTGAGTTTGACCTTAAAAGAAATCTTTTTTAAAATATAATTAAACAAGTTTTGCATTTGTTGTTCTGTTAAGTTATCAAATTCAAATAAAATCATTCCTGGTCTAATATAAACAGCATGTGTATAAATAGATCCTTTACCTTTTCCCATTCTTGATTCTATATTAAACTTCGTAAGCGCTAAATTAAGTGATAATAATGTTCAAATACGAAAATTTCTCTTATTATTCGTCACTAACTTTAATTTTTTTAATATTATTCACTTTAATGCATTTAATTGATTTCTAGTTAATCTACTAAAGGAAAGTGATTTAATACCAAAGCGTCCATACTTTAGAACATGATTTGATTGCTTTAACTTTAATAAGTACTTATTATGAGTTTTCTTCTCTTTAAACATTATTTCAGATATTAGTTTATTTCATAAAACAACCAAATTTGCAATCCACAACTTCCTAGTTTTGTGTACAAATTTTTTTGCGTAAATTCTACTTGATTTTTCAAAGATACTAATGATAAAGACCCTGAACTTTGTTGAATACTTTTCGCCATTTGACTTTTTGTATTATCAAACCGCCCTACTAATCGAACTTTAAATCCTTTTAAATAAACTAAACGAATCCCTTTTGTAGAATAAACTACTTTACTATGATAACGGTGTTTATTAAGAAACGTACATACTTGCCACAATATTTTATTTGGACTTTTATTTTGCGCAAAAAGATAAGATGCATAGCTTAATATTAAATTAGATGTTGTTATTCAATATATTCTTTTATAAATACGTAAATAAATTTTCAACGAAAACCAATTAAATATTAATTCCGATAATTTTTGGATTAAAAATAAATATTTATCTGCTTGATTAATAAGCACCTCAACAATATAAATATTTAAAAAGAGCTTATTGTTAAAATACCAAAATTCCTTATCATTTACTGAAAATTTATTTGCTCTTAATATCTTACTTATAATTTTCTCTATTTGAAATTGCTTTAAAAAGGTCAATGCATAGCAATAATTTAATTTACTATAATTTTGTATTGTAAAATCTCATACTTGAGTTAAACCAAGTTTAAGGCTTATGGGATTTACTTTCCTTGTCATAATTATTATTTTGGTTAAGTTAAATTAAAATTTTTTTGAATAATTCGGATCTATAAAAACTAAAATTTATTACTAAATAACACTTTTAAACCGATCAATCTAATAATCTTTTAGATTATTCCCGAAAAATATATAAAAGAATACTTAATACACTTGATTCATTCAGTATTTATTAAAAGCTAACGTAGCTACTTGACTATGCTATTGGCATAACAATCATTTAACCAGAGGTTAAAGTATTCTGGTCCTCTCGTACTAAGAATACACTTTTTATTTTTCTTTTCTTACAGTAGATAGGGACCGAACTGTCTCACGACGTTCTGAACCCAACTCACGTACCTTTTTCACTAGCGAACAACTAGACCCTTGAAATCTACTTCAATTTCAGGATAAGATGAGTCGACATCGAGGTATCAAACCGTGACGTCAATATGAACTCTCAATCACGATGAATCTGTTATCCCTAGAGTTCCTTTTATTTGTTGAACGATATCAATTCCACACTTAAATATCGGGTCACTATGACGGACTTTCGTCTCAATTCGATTTATAAATCTTATTGTCAAGCAAGTTTATACCATTATATTCTTCATTATTCGTTACGAATAATTGTTCCTTACCTTCGTACACCTCCGTTACCTTTTAGGAGGTACTCGTCCCAAGTAAACTTTCTCTTTTAAACGGTCTTTTATAATATTATTTATAAACTTAGTAAAAAATTAAATCTAACGGGTGGTATTTCAGAAACATCATTAATTATTCCCACTTATTCTTCACATTTAAACAATTTTTTACAATTTAAAATCAAAGTAAAGGATCTAGGGTCTTTCCGTCTTACTGTAAGTAATCCACATTTTCATGGATAATGTAATTTCACTGAAATTGTATTGGAGACAGTGAAGCAATCGTTACGCCATTCATGCAGGACGGAATTTACCCGCCAAGGAATTTCGCTACCTAAGGATTCTTATAGTTAGAACCGCCGTTTACTTAGATTTGAAAAAATAAGCACTAACCTAAATTTTTTATTTTTAAGTACTGGGCAGGCGTCAGACTCTATACATCTTTTTACAAATTCGCAGAGTCCTGTGGTTTTGTTAACCAGTCGTTGCTTCTTCTTTTATGCTACCTTTTCAAAAGGCCCTCTTTATAGCGAACATATAGAGTCAATTTGCCGAATTCCTTCAATACAATTTTTTCATTCACTTATAATTTTTTCAATCAATTTACCTGTGTCGGTTTAAGTACGGTTTATTATTTTTATAATTTTTTCTCGAAAACAATGTAAATTAATTTTATGCCTTATTTTAGATTGTAAAATTTTTTACTTTATTTTTTTCATGTTTCAATAACACATATAAAAAGTACAATATGGTTATTAATTTCCTATCGAGTACAATTTTTATTCACCTCTTAAGGACCGACTAACTCAATGAATTTAAAATTACATTGAAACCCTTAAACATTAAGTGATTACGATTTTTTAACGCAATTTTCGCTACTCATATCAGCATTAGCATCTCTGTTAATTTTTAAGGATTTTACAATCAAAAAAATTTTACAAAGTGTTTCACTACCATTAAATTATATTAATTCGCTACTTCGATATAAAACTTAAAGTTTCTATACATTTTAAATTAAAAAAAGAAAAATAACGAGCTGAAACGCTTTCTACAATGAAAGGCTGCTTCTAAGCCTATCAAAATTATTATTTGAACTTTATTTAATTTTTTCTCTAAGTTTTAATTTGGAAATCTTAGTATTCGATCTGGATTGTTTTCCTCTTGTCTATAAACCTTATCGCTTATAGACTGTCTGCTAATTATATAAAACTTTAATTCGGAGTTAAAAAAAATTGAGTAAATTTTTACATCCCTTCTTTTATTTTGTACTCTAACTCAAGGTTTATATTAATTAACGTAGTACTAAAATACATTTCGTGAAAAACCGGCTATCTCCAAGTTTGATTAGCCTTTCACTCCTAATTATAAGTTATCCCTACATTTTGCTACATGTATGGGTGCAGTCTTCAAAAACTTTTTAAAGAATTCTTAACTTACTCACAACTAGATCACTTGGTTTCAGGTCTAATATATATTACTTTTATCTATGCCTCTATATGACTAATTAAGCTTGCAATATATATTAACTTGCTGATTCATTATGCAAAAGGCACTTCGTTGTTACATACTTCGAAAATTTTAAAACACTTAACTCAAAAGAATTCTTTTCGAACTTTTTTACCTTTCCCTCACGGTACTCGTCCACTATAGGTTGGAAAATTTTTTAAGCTTAGAAGGTGGTTCTCCTTTATTCATACAAATTAAAGTTCATATTACTTATAAATTTTATTATAGAAAGTTTTTATTAATACAGGACTTTTACCTTTTTTAGTTGATTTTAATTAAAACATTCCACTAAGCTTTTGTATCGCTTTCATTCACCATTACTTACGATTTCTCGATTGATTTTATTAATAATGTTACTCAGATGATTCAATTCACATTACTTTTTAAAAAATTTTAATGAGTTTACTCCAAATACGGAAATTTATAAATCACAAGCTAATGCCTCCATATAACTTTTCGTAGCGTCACGTCCAAAATTTTCCACCAAGGTTTTTATTAAGTGCTCGTTATAAAAATTTTAAAATCCCTTAACCAAAATTTTACCCTTTCATCAAATGCATCAATTCTACAGTAATCACACTACGAATTCGATAATAAATAACTAAAATAGCTAACCCTATAGACGACTCTGCCGCTGCTACAGTTAAAATTAACAACGAAAAAATTTGACCCGTAATATCATCTAAATAAATTGATGCAAATATTAAATTAAAACTTATAGACAAAAACATCATTTCTAAGGACATTAACATAACAAGAATATTTTTCTGATTTAAAAATATTCCTAATACACTAATTAAAAATAATAAAATAGAAGTGTTGGTACTATTTATATAAACTAACATTATTTTTCTCTTTTTTATGGGATAGTAGAGTTTTTTTGATTTTCCAGCCACAGGTTCCCCTACGGCTACCTTGTTACGACTTCACTCCAGTTCTTCTTTTACCATAAACTACAATTTAAATATAAAGTAGTTTTCAAACAAAACAAATTTCCATAGCGTGACGGGCGGTGTGTACAAAACCCGAGAACTTATTCACCGTAACATTCTAATTTACGATTACTAGCAATTCCAACTTCATATTTTCGAGTTACAGAAAATAATCCGTATATAATTTATTTTATAAGATTTGCTTAAACTTACATTTTCGCTTCTTTTTGTATAAATCATTGTAGCACATGAAAGTAGCCCAATCTATTAGGGTCATGAGGACTTGACGTGATTCTCACCTTCCTTTAAGATATCCTTAACAGTTTATATTCAAGAATATACGAGAGTTTTGTCCGTTTAGTGGAATGAACCAAACGCTTCACAGCACGGACTGACGACAGCCATGCAACACCTGTTATTATTCAAAGATTGGTAAGATTTCGCGCGTATTATCGATTTAAACCACATGCTCCACTGCTTGTGCAGGTTCCCGTCAATTCCTTTGAGTTTTAATCTTGCGATCGTAGTTCCCAGGCGGAGTGTTTAACGCGTTAACTTTATTTCTGACTATCCAAAAATTAACACTCATCGTTCAGGGCATGGACTACAGGGGTATCTAATCCCTTTTGCTACCCACGCTTTAATATCTCAGTGTCAGTTTTATTTCAGATTATTGTTTACACTGTTGAGGTTCTTTTAAATATCAAAACATTTTACTGTTACAGTTAAAATTCCATAATCTTTTCTTAAACTCTAGAAAATTATTTTTTTAGCCACTTTAAAAACAAAATTTAAAATTTAAACTAAAAGTTTAGTTTCCACCTACATATGCTTTACGCCCAATAAGTTCAAATAACGTTTGCCCTTCTCGTTTTACCGCGGCTGCTGGCACGAAATTAGCCAGGACTTTTTTTTAATTCATCATTATTTTCTTAATTTTAATGGTTTAAAACAAAATGTTTTTTTGCATACATGGTTTAGCTGGGTCAAGCTTGCGCTCATTGCCCAAGATTCCTCACTGCTGCCTTTAAATAAAGTTTGGACCGTATCTCAATTCCAATGTGGTTGCTCATCTTCACAGACCAACTAAAGATCATTAGCTTGATATACTTTTATTATACCAACAACTTAATCTTATATAGACTCTTCTCAAACCAATAAAATTTTTCCATGTATTAAACAATTGTTTGAGGTTAATTTCTATATTGTACTCACCCGTTCACTATTAACTTATAATTTTTAAAATAAATTTATTTAATTTGCATGTGTAAAGCTAACCATTAACGTTTATTCTGAGCCAGGATCAAACTCTTTTTAAATATTTTAGTTTCTTTAATAAAAAATTCTGTCATCTAACTATCCCATTGTGCTATCGAGTAAAAACGGAAGGTTCATTGCATTAAACTAAATATTCCACCGCTTTCTGTAAAAACTAATTCAGATAAAATTTTTTTATTCAATGTAATACTTTCAGTAGAAATAAAAAAACAAAACAAATTATATTTAATGGCTAATAATTTAATATGATTAATATTTTTTTTTCGAAAAATGCGCTTTTTATTTACACGACTTTTAGTTTGTAAAAATTCTTTTCTCATAATTCACCTTATTTAAAATGTTAAATACGGGAATAGGATTTGAACCTATAGTTTCAGATCATGAGTCTAATGAGTTAACCTTATTACTCCATCCCGTTATTCAAATTGTATTACTCCTAGTGGGATTTGAACCCACGTTTATGCCACGAAAAAGCATTGTCTTAAACCATTAAACGATAGGAGCTTAACTTTTTTTACTACCATATTTAGAACGACCTTTTTTCCTGTTACTTACAGAAGTTAAATCAAAAGGACCTCTAATAAGATGATACTTAACACCAGGTAAATCCTTTACACGTCCACCTCGTACCAAAATAATTGAATGTTCCTGTAGAGCATGACCTTCTCCAGGGATATATCCTATTATTAATTTCCCAGTACTAAGTTGTAATTTAACTACCTTACGATCCGCTGAATTGGGTTTCTTAGGATTCATTGTAAAAACTTTTAAGCAAACCCCTTTTTTTTGAGGACATTTCTCCAAAGCGACGGACTTTGTTTGGATCTTTTTTTTGCATCTAGAGGATTTTAATAATTGATTTAATGTAGGCATATTTTCAAAACTTTTATATTACATAACTTATAACAAACAAATAAAAAAACTAGTTCAAAAGTTAAAAATACAAATCCTACACAAAAAATTTGTAAAAAATTATCCGAAGGAATTAATAAAAATAACATAAATAAAATACCAAATATAAAAGGCTTTCGATAATATTTAATGAAAAAATAAATCCGGTTTAGCTTTACTAAAAATCATAAATGTAAAGCTAACAAGAGTGCAAAAAAATTTAAAGTACCTAGAAAATAACGAAAAGTTAAAACTCACTTTATATAACTTATAACACGAAATTCAACAAAAATATCAAATAAATTAGTGTTATTAATTTCTCATTTTGTTAAAGCGGATAAAACAAAAGGTAATAAACCAAAATGTACAAAAAATAAATAAATTAAAATTATTAAAAAAGAAAAATAAAACGATCTCCTAAAAAACCTAATTTGATATAAATATCAACTAGAACTATTAAATTTGAACAATTGAAAAATCCAATAAGGAAATACAAAAAAAAAAGATTTTGATATAACTAAAAGTCATAATACATCAAATAGATCCATCACATTTGTAACAATAAATTTTTTTAATTCATATATAACAAATGGATAAACTTCAAAAAGTATCAAGTAATATATATTTATACTTGCAACAAATAAACACAATAAAAAACTTATAAAGACATAAATTAACCGGAAAATAAGTTCTAATGAATAAAAGTAAATAAGTTTAGAATACATTATTGAGTGTATTAGGATTTGAACCTAAGATCTATAAATTAAAAGTTTACTGCTTTACCAAACTAAGCTATACACCCTTTTAATTAAAAACCGTGTTTGGAAAGAATCGAACTTTCACTCTTTAAATCCGTAGTTTAATGCTTTATCCTAATTAAGCTACAAACACATTTTTAAAATCATTTAATAAATGGGCAATAATGGATTTGAACCATTAACTTTTTCGGTGTAAACGAAATACTCTACCATTTGAGTTAATTACCCTTCCCTAACTTCCTGAGTAGGATTTGAACCTACAACCTAATGGTTAACAGCCATACGCTCTACCCTTAAGCTATCAGGAAATTTTATTGAAATATAAAAAGTGGTCGAAGGCGATAGATTGTAAATCTATTTATAATAATAATCGTAGGTTCAAATCCTACTCTCTTCAAGAAGATTAGAATATAAGTATAATCTCTCTAATTAGAGTCCTATATAATATTAATATTAGGGGTGGGGGGGTATAATTAATCTTAGATATAGTTAATACTTAGACTTGTAAGTTAGTTTCATGCATACATTTACGATCTCTTTTGCCTTAAGGTAAAGGATTTTTTCAAATATCATGACGTACAACCGATTTGATTTCAGCGTTTTTAGTTTAATGGATAAAACATCAATCTTCTAAATTGATTAGTGTAGGTTCGAATCCTTCAAAACGCAAACCCAGGTGTTTCATCAATTTGAGAAGAATGGGATTTGAACCCATGACACTTTGTAAAACTGAAGTGCGACGGTTTAGCAAACCGTTGTTTTAAACCACTCAACCATCTTCTCTAAAGTTAGGGGATTTCTTTCCCTCTATAGAGGGAATATAGTTTAATTTAGGTAAAATATATGTTTTGCATGCATAAGATTATGGGTTCGAATCCGATTATTTCCAAAATATAAGAATTACGTATAAAATATTATAAATGAATCAGTTTAGATTAAAAAGTCAATCTAATTTTATTGAAATATTTGATTCTTTGGATAATAGCTTTTCAAAAAAGCGGGGTTTTTTGATTTTTAAACCATTGAATTGTGTTCAGGTTTCTTATGAGTTTGAAAAATTGTCTAAAATAGTTTTTTCTGATAATTTATTTTTAGAAAGTTTTTTAGGCCAAAAACTTTATTTTTCTTATAAAAAAGATTTGAGAAAACAAAAGTCTTTGTATTTTATAGCAACTGTTCGGGGGTATAAAATTTTTCCATTCTTAGAAATTTTATTACATAGTATATTTTTAATACGTCAATCTGTTATAAATTGGCACAATATAAAAATTAGTTGTTTGGATCTTTTTTGGCCAAGTGCAGTTTTAGATAAACTACTGACGAATGCTATATTACAAAGTAGATTTATAATTCATGTTAAATAAGATTTCTAGGAGAATAGCTTAATTAGGTAGAGCTTTGGTTTTCAAAACCAATGGTTGTAGGTTCAAGTCCTTCTTCTCCTGGTTTATAATTTATGTTTAATTAATATACTTAAAATT